CAAGTAACAAGTTATTCTATATATCAATTCTTACATCTCCTACTACCGGTGGGGTGACAGCTAGTTTTGGTATGTTGGGGGATATAATTATTGCCGAACCCTATGCCTATATTGCATTTGCGGGTAAAAGAGTAATTGAACAAACATTGAAAAAAGCCATGCCTGAAGGTTCACAGGCGGCTGAATCTTTATTACGTAAGGGCTTGTTGGATGCAATTGTACCACGTAATACTTTAAAAGGTGTTCTGAGTGAGTTATTTCAGCTCCATGCTTTTTTTCCTTTGAACAAAAATTAAATCAAATAGAACAGTTAGCTTATCAGAATTAAACTAAAACCCTGAAAAATGCATTTTTATTTAGAATCATTTTTTTATTCTTATTTACTACTCAGTAAACCTCTATCAACAAGATAAAAAGTGAATTTTTGCTTTCGGGAAGTTAAAATTCGACTAGACAAATAAAACAAAGTTCATTTTCCTCTCTTGCTTGCATATGTATAGATATCTCAAAAAGAGATATATACAGATCTATAGAGAGTCTTCCATCTTTTTGCATTTCCCGAAAACTCCCTGTTTTTGGATCAGATTCTAATAAATTTTGTAGAAATTTGTAATGGAATAAAAATTTTTCTTTATTAATGACTATATAGAAATAGAAGACAAAAAGAACAAAAAGAATCATAAATCTAACAAGGGGGTTATGATACATCTATTTTATTTTGAAAGATAAATAAGTCCATTTATTTAGTTTGGCCCTTCTTGTACCTATTTTTTTTATTCTATTTCTATTAAGTTGTATAGTTGTATTAGATATATATTTACTTAAAAGATACTTAAGTATAATTATATAATATATATAATAGAAATAATAAAAATACAAGATATTCTAATATATCTTTAGAATTCAGAATATAACAATAACAGGTACAAATATTAAATTGAGGTACCCATTTTATGACAACTTTCAACAACTTACCCTCTATTTTTGTGCCTTTAGTAGGCCTAGTCTTTCCGGCACTTGCAATGGCTTCTTTATTTCTTCATATTCAAAAAAATAAGATTTTTTAGATCGGATGAGACCTAATCGTATCACTCCTTTTTTTATTTTAAAAACTTCGATTCGATAAGACCCATTTGGTAGAATATTGTATAACACACAGATTCCTACAAACATAAATTTAAAAAAGCTCTTATGCATGTGTAAACGTATTATATGGGTAAATAAATTAGCGCTCTTTTGAAAAATGTATCATCATCGGGCCGATGTTTGAAATTCAAGTCAATGTATTTATTTGTATGTATATAGCTATAGGGGATCATATAAAGGAAGGCGATGTTATTATTTTAGATATAAACAATTCTATGAATTACTCCTAAGGTAAAGGTTCACAACAAAATAGTTGATGAGAGTCACTTTGAAAAAAAAAGGAAAGTCATATTTTCTCAATTCCAAAAAATTGTATAACTGGATCTAATATATATGAGTTGGCGATCAGAATCTATATGGATAGAATTTATAACGGGGTCTCGAAAAACGAGTAATTTCTTCTGGGCCTTTATACTATTTTTAGGTTCATTAGGATTCTTATTGGTTGGAACTTCCAGTTATCTTGGTAGAAATGTTATATCGTTATTTCCGTCTCAGCAAATCATTTTTTTTCCGCAAGGGATTGTGATGTCTTTCTATGGGATCGCAGGTCTCTTTATTAGTTGCTATTTGTGGTGCACAATTTTGTGGAATGTGGGTAGTGGTTATGATCTTTTCGACCGAAAAGAAGGAATAGTGCGTATTTTTCGTTGGGGATTTCCTGGAAAAAGTCGTCGCATCTTTTTACGATTCCTTATGAAAGATATTCAGTCCATCAGAATAGAAGTTAAAGAGGGTGTTTCTGCTCGGCGTGTCCTTTATATGGAAATTCGAGGCCAAGGGGCTATTCCTTTAATTCGTACTGATGAGAATTTTACTACACGAGAAATTGAGCAAAAAGCTGCGGAATTGGCTTACTTCTTGCGTGTACCAATTGAAGTTTTTTGAAATGAATTAATCTAAATGCTTTGGCAGTAGGAAGAAAAAACGAAATAATTTATTTTTTTTTTGAACATTCATCTATTCTTTTAGGCTCTTTTTTTTTTTTTTTTTGATAGAAAAGGAGTTTCTTCGTATAGAAATTTGAAAAACGTTCTTTTAGTATTGATCGAAAAAAGTCGAAATAACATCCTAGAAACAAAATTTTTTTATTGATTCAAATTGGAAGTGTATTCTGAGTCTATTTTTGTATTCTTTATAGATTCAAAGCAAAGACTAAGTATTGAATCAAAAGAAAAATAGAAAATGGATTCATAGGCTGAATACATTCTATTCGAATTATAATAGAAACTCATGCTCGATAGAAATATTAGATCTAATAGAATCAACAAATGAGGTAGGTTCATTAACAATTCACAGATTCAAAATGGCAAAAAAGAAAGCATTCATTCCTTTTTTTTATTTTACATCTATAGTCTTTTTGCCCTGGTTGATCTCTCTCTGCTGTAATAAAAGTTTGAAAACTTGGATTACTAATTGGTGGAATACTAGACAATGCGAAACCTTTTTGAATGATATTCAAGAAAAAAGTGTTCTAGAAAAATTCATACAATTAGAGGAGCTATTCCAGCTGGATGAAATGATAAAGGAATACCCAGAAACCGATTTACAACAATTTCGTCTAGGAATCCACAAAGAAACGATCCAATTCATCAAGATACACAATGAGTATCGTATCCATACAATCTTGCACTTCTCGACAAATCTAATATCTTTCGTTATTCTAAGTGGTTATTCTTTTTGGGGTAAGGAAAAGCTTTTTATTCTGAATTCTTGGGTTAAAGAATTCCTATATAATTTAAGTGATACAATTAAAGCTTTTTCTATTCTTTTATTAACTGATTTATGTATCGGATTCCATTCGCCTCACGGTTGGGAACTAATGATTGGTTATATTTACAAAGATTTTGGGTTTGCTCATTATGAGCAAATTTTATCTGGTCTAGTTTCTACCTTTCCGGTCATTCTTGATACAATTTTTAAATATTGGATCTTTCGTTATTTAAATCGTGTATCTCCATCACTTGTAGTGATTTATCATGCAATAAATGACTAAAAAATGATTCACTGATCCAATTCTAATCTTTCTTACCTTATACATCATAACCAAATCAAAGTCGTATTTACTTTACTCTTTTTACCCATGAGGGATTCCTTGTATATTTCAACAAAAAAATTTTATTTTTTCAGTAAATGTAAATAGCAGAATTGTGGCTAGGGAAGTCTATTATCAACCTACCTAACTTTATTGTAGAAATTTTCGGGATAAATGATTGGACCATGCAAACTAGAAATACCTTTTCTTGGATAAGGGAAGAGATTACTCGCTCCATATCTGTCTCACTCATGATATATATAATAACTTGGGCATCCATTTCAAGTGCATATCCGATTTTTGCCCAGCAGAATTATGAAAATCCACGAGAGGCAACTGGGCGTATTGTATGTGCCAATTGCCATTTAGCTAATAAGCCCGTGGATATTGAGGTTCCACAAGCGGTACTTCCTGATACTGTATTTGAAGCAGTTGTTAAAATTCCTTATGATATGCAACTAAAACAAGTTCTAGCTAATGGTAAAAAGGGGGCTTTGAATGTGGGAGCTGTTCTTATTTTACCGGAGGGGTTTGAATTAGCCCCCCCTGATCGTATTTCACCCGAGATGAAAGAAAAGATAGGAAATCTGTCTTTTCAGAATTATCGCCCCAACAATAAAAATATTCTTGTGATAGGTCCTGTTCCTGGTCAAAAATATAGTGAAATAACCTTTCCTATTCTTGCCCCGGACCCTGCTACTAATAAAGAAGTTCACTTCTTAAAATATCCTATATACGTAGGCGGAAACAGGGGAAGGGGTCAGATTTATCCTGATGGTAGCAAAAGTAACAATACAGTTTATAATGCTACGGCAGGAGGGATAATAAACAAAATTTTACGAAAAGAAAAGGGGGGGTACGAAATAACCATAGTGGACGCATCGAATGGACGCCAAGTGATTGATATTATTCCTCGAGGCCTAGAACTTCTTGTTTCAGAGGGCGAATCCATTAAACTCGATCAACCACTAACGAGTAATCCTAATGTGGGTGGATTTGGTCAGGGGGATGCGGAAATAGTACTTCAAGATCCATTACGTGTCCAAGGACTTTTGTTCTTCTTAGGATCGGTTGTTTTGGCACAAATCTTTTTGGTTCTTAAAAAGAAACAGTTTGAGAAGGTTCAATTATCCGAAATGAATTTTTAGATCTGTCTATTTAGCTTTATAAAAGTCGTAAAAAAGAACCAAAAAAATTATGAAAAGCCTTTTGCCTCTATTTAGATTTTCTATTCCTTTTCGACCAGACGTCAGGAATTACTTGTATCATAGTCCTAATCCTAGTACGTATATTGAGAAGAATTCACTTTACCCCTTTTCTTTATTTTTCAATACAAATTTTTAAAATGGGAAGGGGTGTGATGTAACTCTGTCGTTATTGACCAATTGAAATTGATAGAATGTAGCAATAATCAAGAGTTTTTTCTATTAGAATAGAATGGAAAAATTTGACTATATACTAAAATTAATATAAGGAAAGCAAGCGCAGAAAAAAAAGGGGAACAATAAATCGGCGACACAACAAAATTTAGGGACTATAGAGAGTATTTTTTGTCTTGCTAGTCTTCGACACAAGAAAAGGATGTCTAAAATTCCTTTTCTTGTGTCGATCTTGTCCTTCTTGATTCCATTCGTTAAAAAATCCTATTCTTAGTTTACATATATATTACTGTTTCTATATATAGAACGTTTTAATATATATATATATAGTAGTTTTATTTATTATTTTTTTTATACTAAAAAAAAAAAAAAAAACTTCTATTAGTATAGACAAAATTTTAATGATAGATCTAATGATAAAAAATATTGTGTCGGCCGGG